AAATTTGCACAGGTGACACCAAGGATTTAAAGTCCTTTGCTTTAAATTTGCACAGGTGACACCAAGGATTTAAAGTCCTTTGCTTTAAATTTGCACAGGTGACACCAAGGATTTAAAGTCCTCTACTTTAGATTTGCACAGGTGACACCGAGTATTTAAAGCCCTCTGCTTTAGATTCGAACCGTTGACACCGAGGATTTAAAGTCCTCTGCTCTACCAGCTGAGCTATCCCGGCCATTGCCGAAGTATCATCTTTATTTTACTATATGACTTATGCCTATGTCAAGTAAAAGAAACTTAAAAGTAGTAAATTAAAAAAGTTTTATACCGGGAATTTCTTGGATCTTCGAAAAGAAGACTTTCTAAGTTTTAAAATAAAAAATTATATAGATTCTAAATAATTAAAATCGATATTTTTTTCTCATTTGTACATGTATTATATATCCCACAAGACTTGTCTATAATAATAAAATAAATTATAGTTTGTAAAAGCGTAGGATGAATGAAAAAAGATAATGAATTCTTGAATAATTAAAAAAAAGGTAAGGCGTCAAACATACTTTTTGGGGGAGTAGAGTTGGGGATAGAGGGACTTGAACCCTCACGATTTTAAAAGTCAACGGATTTTCATCTTACTATAAATTTCATTGTTGTCAGTATTGACATGTAGAATGGGACTCTATCTTTATTCTCGTCCGATTAATAAGTTCCACCAAGGATCTATCAGACTATGAAGTGAATCATTTGATCAATAAATATTCGATTTTTTCTTAAACTTCGAATTGATTCACACCATTTCTACTAAAAAAAAAAAAAATAGAAATCGAGATTCAGGTCGTCATTTTTGAGATCGTTTTGTGTTACCTATATTTATACAAAATAGGTTTTTATCCTTCATCCTTTTTTATTTGAAGTTTGGATCGAAGGATTCCTTTATCAACACAAGGTAGTGAACTCCATTTGTTAGAACAGCTTCCATTGAGTCTCTGCACCTATCCCTTTTTTCTCGCTTTCTAAACTCTGGTTTGTTCGCGTAAACCAGGATTTGGCTCAGGATTGCCCATTGTTAATTCCAGGGTTTCTCTGAATTTGAAAGTTATCACTTAGTAGGTTTCCATACCAAGGCTCAATCCAATTAAGTCCGTAGCGTCTACCGATTCCGCCATATCCCCCTTTTTGCTTTGAGATTAGGATCTCATTATTATGTCTTTCCACTTTTTCTTATGCCGAAACTTTGGAATTCATTACATATAGATACTTTTTTTATTTCTTTGGTATCTTCTTTCATTTTTTTTAGCGCAATCCATATTGATTTAGTCTAATCAACAAAGATTCTATCATTTTTGTATTTGCAATTCAATATGGTTATATATTACATAACATATATATGTTATTCCTTTTCTCATCTTTGTCTTAAATAAAAAAAATAGTCGAACGGTCGATTCTCTTTTTTTTTTTTAACTTAGAATGTGCAGCGGAAAAAGATTATAAGTCTACTTCGTAGATTTTAAATTCTAATAATTCTATATTATTAGAAATATAAATAAAAATAAAAGTCTAAAATAATAATAATAGCGTGAGGTTAGAACAAAAAAACAATAATTTCAAATCAGATATCATTTAACTAAAAAAAAAAAATTCTGATCTAATTAAGAGTTTCTTATTTAGAAACTAATGAAATCAAAATTATAAAGTCGATTATTGCTATATTCTATTAATTAAGTAATTAAGGTTATGTTTTATTTATTTAATGATAGTCACTATTTATTTGAGCTATATTTTGTTCTAGAATATATAGAATATGATTAATTAATTCTAAATAGATAAGGAAAAATATGAATAGAATAGTTAATTGATACGATATAGTAGTTTAGTTAATTTGTATGCACGTGCTATTTTATTTGAGCCCGCTTAGCTCAGAGGTTAGAGCATCGCATTTGTAATGCGATGGTCATCGGTTCGATTCCGATAGCCGGCTTTTCCATATTTTTTCGTTTTTTTACATTATTTTCAATGTACTTTCAAAATCAAAGAAGATTGAAAAGACTTATTTCACCTTTTCCCAGAGTTACCACTCCATTTATATTATGTCATAGAAACTTCCATATAGGAATATATATTGGGTAAAAGAATTAGACCTTTGCAAAATAAATCAAGAAAATAAAGGAAAATTTTTATGATTTATTTTATTTATATATATTGTATATACAATAAAATAAATCTGTATATTGAGAAGAATATATCTTCTTACTCTTTGTATTCCAATAGTTTATTGGAGTGGATTTCACGTCATTTATCATTATCATTTAGTTCAGTTTTAATTTTGTTTAGTTTTGTACAAAAAAAAAAAAAGGAGTCTTTATGTCACGTTACCGAGGGCCTCGTTTTAAAAAAATACGCCGTCTGGGGGCTTTACCGGGACTAACTAGTAAAAGGCCTAGGGCAGGAAGTGATCTTAGAAACCAATCGCGCTCCGTAAAAAAATCTCAATATCGTATTCGTTTAGAAGAAAAACAAAAATTGCGTTTTCATTATGGTCTTACAGAACGCCAATTACTTAAATATGTTCGTATCGCCGGAAAAGCCAAGGGGTCAACAGGTCAAGTTTTACTACAATTACTTGAAATGCGTTTGGATAACATCCTTTTTCGATTGGGTATGGCTTTGACTATTCCTCAAGCACGCCAATTAGTTAACCATGGACATATTTTAGTTAATGGTCATATAGTTGATATACCAAGTTATCGCTGCAAACCCCGAGATATTATTACAGTGAAGGATGAACAAAACTCTAGAACTTTGGTTCAAAATCTTCTTGATTCATCTACCCCCGAGGAATTGCCAAACCATCTGACTCTTCACACATTCCAATATGAAGGGTTAGTCAATCAAATAATAGATAGGAAATGCGTCGGTTTGAAAATAAATGAATTGCTTGTCGTAGAATATTACTCTCGACAGACTTAATAAACCTAACTTAAGTAAAAAAAATAACTAAAAACAAGAGTTCGGACAACTCCCCTTCGCCCTCCTTTTTTATTTTTAATAAAAAGGCACAAGGTAAGGGATTTTGGCGGGGAATCTTTTTCCTATTCATGTATCATAGATTGGTAGGGAGATTTGGATCCCTTGTTTGCTCTTCCCAGCATATTCCATATCAAAGAAATTAGGAATAGAGAATCTATTTAAAAATAAAAACAAGGTAGATTTTATATCTATTCTTTTTTATTTGATTTGATACATTGTGGTCAATCACGTAAGATTGGTGAATTAGTTGAAAGTACGGAAAGAGAGGGATTCGAACCCTCGGTAAACAAAAGCCTACATAACAGTTCCAATGTTACGCCTTCAACCACTCGGCCATCTCTCCGACACCAGGATTATGACTGAGTACCTGGGTGAATAGCGAGTTATTCATCGTTTTTTAGATTATGGTTAATACTTTTTTGACCGGAAAAAATTGTAAGTAGATAGAAGGTTTTTTATTTTAATGAGTCCGCTTTTATGTTAGTTCGTACTATACAATTCCTTTGTTTGTGAGAAAATTTTCTCACAAAAGAAAAGGTAAAGGAAATAAAAAGAGTTATAGAATGGATTATTACCTATGCCAAGATCGCGTATAAATGGAAATTTTATTGATAAAACCTTTACAATTGTAGCCGATATCTTATTACGAGTCATTCCGACAACTTCCGGAGAAAAGGAGGCATTTACTTATTACAGAGATGGTGCGATTTGATTATCATTATTTTTTTTCTCGCCAATTTGGAATAGAAAGAAAAACGAGTATTGAAAAAAATCTACGCTTTTGAAGGTGAAGTTTATAATATAAAAAAAGCAATCCCTTCTGTCATGTATCCACGATTAATGCAGCCTTAGATACTTCAATTGTGAATTCTAGTATTGAGCAAAAGGTTTTTACCTATGGTTCCCGTATTACAGATCAATCCTACTACACTAATACAATATACGAATAGGAGGCATAGGGGAAGAAGCACTACGCCGAGAAATCAACAACACGAAAACTTTCTTCAAAATGATTCCTTTTCTTTCTTCTTCTTCTTTGGGATTGGGACTAATTAAAATGGTTGGAACAATAAACATCCATCTCGTTTGTACTTTGGATACCCGTATAACCATTGAAGACTGTTGAAGTGGCTAATTCCTGGAAATTTAGGGGCGTTGAGAACAAAGAAATTTTTAGAGTTTACTTTTTTATTTTTATCTAGCATGAACCCACTTGGTAGTAAGAAAAGATCTTTTGCAAGAAGGTTGGCTAGGGATTTCTTGTAAAAACATTAGCCCCGCTTAGTTCATAATGACATCAAATTTTTCCATATATTATTTTCATTATGCACCTAAAGGAGGAGCCGTATGAGATGAAAATCTCACATACGGTTCTGAAACGGAGAATTCGTTAAAGCGAATGACGACCGTAACGGATGTCGGCTCAATCTGAAGGAAATTATGCGGAAGCATTACAGAATTATTATGAAGCTATGCGCCTAGAAATTGACCCCTATGATCGAAGTTATATACTCTATAATATAGGCCTTATCCACACAAGTAATGGGGAACATACCAAAGCTTTAGAATATTATTTTCGGGCATTAGAACGAAACCCCTTTTTACCACAAGCTTTTAATAATATGGCTGTGATCTGTCATTACGTGCGACTATCTCCACTATAGAAAAAAAGAACGAACAGCTAGTCAATTAAATACTAGAAACACAAAAAAGGGCTTTCTACATAAGCATCGTACAAAACGATTTTTTATCAGCTGTAGCAAATAAATAAACTTCATAGATCAAATATGAAGTGAAGACTGGATATGCCTAAATACTTTCTTTCTATGGATAAAAAAAGATTTAATTGATAGAGGAAGCACCGTAAAGATCAATTGGAAAGGTTTTGGACCGATACAACAAGAGCTGTTTATTTATATCATAATATGAGATAAATCTTCGGAATCTACTTATGTAATAGAGTAGACCCCCTA